CTTCCTATCTGATAGAAAAGGATCCCATGATCCTGAACCGGTCTTACCTTCGCTCGAAAATTCCAAGTTTGTCTATGAAGAGCGGAGCCAATTGTATGAGTGTCTATAATGGATTTCTTCTGTGCAATACTAATGGATAGGGCCTCATTGGTAAGTGCTACAAGATCTTGGACACTGGAACCCATGGTTATGGACCTGAATCCAGTAGGATGGGACAGTTTCTTTTCCAAGTGAAATCCCCTAGTATATGAAAGAGTGAAAAAGTGCTTTCGTTGTTGTGGAATAAGAAGCCTTCGTAGCTTAAGGCATGTATTTAATTTATTCGGAGCTATTAGAGCGGGATCCACTTTTTTGGGAATATGAGTCGAAGCAATAACAAGGATATTGCTAGTGGAGCATCTTGCACAATCCCTGGAGAGAGAGTTCACTAATAGACCGAGGGATAAGGCCTTCGACCCATACACAGACATATCATGAATGTTTGGAATCCATAGTATGCAAGGGGACATTGCTTTTGCTACTTCGAATGGAATGAGGATACTAAATTGCTCTAGCTCTAGTACGAGGCTAGGCTTATCCGTAAATGGCTCATTTAGCAGCTCTATATCATCTATATCAAGGTCATCATCGCTATCGCTATCGTCATTCTCATCAATATCAATAGCGTCACTATCATCAATAGCGTCACTATCATCAACATCAAGATTATCAAAATAATCATAAAACTCCTGAACCTCACTATCACTATCATAAGGATCGAACGGATACGGAAAATACCAATACCTTTCATCCAGGAACTTGTTCGGAACTACCGTAATGAAAGGAACAGAGGAGTTTGTCGCGAGGGATTTGACCAAATAGGATCGTCCAGTTCCTATCGAACCTATCACTAAAATACCCCTAGAGGGGGATAGGGCTAAGCGGAGCGAAAAGGGGTTTCCATGAGATCGTAAATTAGCCCCACACGAGGTTTGTGAATAAGTGATTGTCTGAAAATGAGCAAGGAATATCCGTCTTTCGGCTAAACAGGATCTATTGAACTCATAATTCATTAGATCCTTTTGATGAATGTCAACTACGTATCGTAAGTAAATTGATCCCAGTTGTTCAACCATTTGATAACTAGAGTCATTCTTTGATAAACCATCACTATGAGTCAGACTCAATAGCATTTGATCCATCCTTTTTTCTGTCGTTAAGGTGGAGACCTGAACCAAGAATTCTCTTTCGTCATCCGGAATCAAATCACTGTTCGCGACCCAGTATTCGATTTGATCATCAATCCACTCAACGTTCACGTTTTTTCTTAGCAATGAATAGATCTCTTTACTTGGACGACTTAGATGTCTCGTATTTCTCGAAAAAGTGATTCGATTGAAGGGATTCGTTACAAGAGGAGAGGAATAGAATAGTCATTATAAGCGGAATGGAACCTATGGATTTGAACCCATAAGTGGGACCGCCACTTAATAGCCGTTAAAAGCATAACCCCATATTGCTTCTAGAAAATAGACGAATTGTTCCAGAGCAACTAGAAATAGATTCTTTAACCAGAAAGAATTTTGCTCAGATGTAGGATACCTATCCAGAAGTTGTCGCAACTCAATCATGTATGAGGGAATCAGCAAAGATTGGATCTTTTTGAAATCCGTCTGTAACTCACTAGAGGCTCGGGAAACAAAGAGAAGATGTGTATTCACGAGATATCCAGCAACAAGAAGAACGAAAAGGATGAGCAACTCCCGAGCATTTGATGATCTCAGCCATAGGGGTGACTCATTATTTCGATGAATCATTTCTGCGGACCGAAGACGAATCTGTAAACAATGACTCGAAATCTCACTGAGATTCCATTTTGAAAGAATCGCCCACAATTTTGTCTGAAGAATCCACCATGATGTCTCCAGAATATCCTGAAAAAAAGATATGTGACTGCACAATAGGTTTGAAAAAGGATCTAAAAGTGCGAATTTGAGATATTTGAACCCTGTCAAAGTAAAGAACCACGGTATATATGGTTGGAACAGATGCCATTTTGAGAGATTTGAAAAAGCACGCTCTCGTTGAAGGGTTCTATCCATCTCCCGTTTCTTAACCCTAAGACTCCGTTTTTTCCTCTTTTTGGATTTCTCAGCCCAGGAAGTGTGAATCAAACCCATGTTTGAATTGAAATTGAGATACTGCTTCCCTTCGGAATCAGATAGATTCATATCTGAAAGAGGTGGACAATCCGTTCTTTCAAAATGGACTATTTGTCCCTCTGTTAGCGGTGTTCCAGAAATGTCTGCGATCGAATAAATAGCTCTACCACCAAATGGATCGGATCGAATTGGACAATGGAAAGATTTGTACAAGTTAGACGTTTCGTCACCACTTTGTGGCAAATCCTTAGGGATGAATATCTTAGATACCTGTGACTCGATTGGTGAAATCGTATCTCGCTCCAAAAAAACATGTTTTTTTTTACCGACGCACAAAGAAAATCTTTTGTTGCGAATGAACAAGATATTGAGGAATTGTCCATACGTAAGATCCGAATTCTTGAGAAGGGCCTTTTCCACAGAAAAAGGGAATTTTTTGTTACAATAGAACCAGAAGTGATGTGGATTATTCAAGAATCGAAGTCGATTGGCTTTCGAAAAAGAAGATATCAAGGAACTTCGATGAAATGGTTTCACGGGATTCAGCCAATTGTCTCGATCGTGGGATATCATTGAGAAATAGGAATCCGTGTTATCCAAATTGTTCCTGCAATTCTTTCGAGTAGGGAATGAGTCAATCATCCATTTTGTCTTATTGAACAAAAAGGGTGAGAGTGTGCCTCCATTGATCGAGAATTTCGATTTTTTGGAAGGATCATGATCATCCAAAAACAATAGAAAATAATCATAAAATAAGAAGATGGTAACGATTACCTTCGAATGAAAGAAATCAAGGTCGAGCTCCTCCTTTACTGCCCTCCCATTCTTATCTGCGGTTAGTTGGGTTTCGAGAGAAATTGAGTTTGTTTAAAAAAAAAAAAGGAAACAGCTTATTCAAAAAGAACAAAATTAAAAATTAGTTCAACACTACAACAAATAGTCCCTTTAACAAAAAGCTAAATGTGTTCTACAGAGGGAAATACGTTTTATAAATAAATAAATTTGGGGACTTCATCAAAAAAAAATTTGAATTCGATTTTTTAGGTGTAAGCAGGGATCGATTGATGAAGAATTGAGTTTGATGAATGCGTAATCGATATCGATGATGATGATATCGATCGCCTCTTCACTTTTGAAATGAATTGTTCATTCAAATGTTCCTGGAAATTTTAGTCCATTTGCATTAGGATCCCGATTCATGGATCTCTCGGTCCGAGAACTAAGAGGTAAAGAGGGTCAGACCCTTTCTTCTGACTTTTAAATTCAAGAGATGTTGATTGATCGTATATTTATTCTAGTTCTATGATATAGAGTTCCATTTCCTATTGTGTACCCATAAGTGCTAGCAAATACCACTCTTTTTGGTTTTGGATCTTCATAAAAAATAGGAGGTACAACCAATAAAGATTTCTTTTTCGATTCATCCCTGGAGTTGAATACCTCATTCAAGAATTGTTTTTGATCCAATCCGTAGGAATCAATAGAAAAGGCAAATCCCTTATGATAGCCATTCACCAGATCCGGCTTGGTGATTGATAGAATGAGTAGATCTGCTATTTTGAAAAATCTCTCTTCTGATTCAAAATCGTGGTGTAACGTGTACCCCACCCTGCTCCGGTCATGGAATAGATGAAAGAAATCAAAAAATGGATTTTGGGTCAAGAATGAAATCTTATTGGAACTGTCCAGATCCGGTTCATCCTTCGGAACCATTTCACATCCCGGATCTGATGAAAGAGGATGAATTGAGATGGTCTTTTGTAAATACGGAATGATCTTGAATAGATCCACTATTTCTTTCTGTTCGGATCGCCTGGAAGAGACAAAAGAAACCTCGTGTTGTTTCTTCAACAATTTAGGATCGGACCTCTCAGTAGGATTCGAACCCAGATGAAGTTCGGACCATCTGTCAGAGAAAAAAGAACGAATTGATCTTGTAGGATTCCCAAGAAATTCTTCGATTTCTTCCGGAAGCAGATGCCGAATCATCTGCTTCTCACGTTCCGCGAATAGCCGGGACATTGAGGCATCTCCAGAAAGGCTTTTCGGGAATCGGTCTGATTCTATCTCGGTTCGTTCCGTTTGAAGAAAGGAAGGATCCCAATCCAAAAGAATCGATCTTTCTTTGAGTTGTTGAATCTCTCTTTGATTGATCAATGTGTGAGATTCCGAATCCTCATTACTAATGGAATCGAAAGCATCTCTGGATTGATTCGAAGATCCTTTCAATTGGCTAGAATCCGTTCCTTGAACGAAACTAGATCTTGTGGAATCAGAGTGAATATTTGACGATACATTCCCTACCTTGCTAAAAAACCGATCCTTGTTTCCCAACCACCCATTGTCTAACCAAATCCAATTCTCTCTCGATACCTTCCTCAAAAAATAGGATCCCTGTTGTTTGAAGAAACCCTCCCCTTCCATTGGTCTTTTTTCACGAAAAGCAGGCATGAGATAACAAATCCAGTGTTTCACTAAGATTTCGAATAGCTGTCCCGAATTCAAGTTGATTCTGTTTCCCTTCTTCCTCGGAGAAAGGCCATCAAACCAGTCCCAATCGTGGTCCCTGCCGATCGGATCATCCGTCGTATAGGATACAAAAAGAAACTCCAGATACTGGATATCTTTCTCTTTGAATGAGATCTCAATTCCAGCTACGGTGTCTTTCGATATCTTCCAACTAGAATCCCTATTTTTTCCGATCCCGTTCCTCCACCACCGCGAACCCCAGTTCGATTCAGGCATGATACACTTTTGAGTTATTGGGAGAACCCAAGGACTCCCTTTCGGATCCATGAAACAACTCTCAGAGATCTTTTTCCCTTTTGGAAGAGACAGAAGCGAAACAACCAACTTATGGGAAGACCGAAACAATGTATCATTTCTGGGTCCCATGGAATTCATAGGTAGAGGAAGAAGCCCCCTCAAATAGAGATTTTTTCTTTCGACCATAGTTTGATGGTGCATACGAGATAGAAGGACCGCTACTAGAATCAGTACTACACCCTTAACCAGTACTACAACTTTGCTCGTGAAAGATCGGTTGCTTGGTGAACCCGCAAGGAGGATACTCCAAATTCGGGGGTCAAAAAGTTTCAGAAAACGTTCTTGGTGGAAAAAAAGATAAGTGAAAGATCCCACGAAATCGAATTTGGTCCATGAATCTAACAAAGAGTCAAAATTCTTAATTTCTCTCAATATCTCTCTCAATTCGAAGATCCATAATTGGACTTCATAACCTCTCCGGGGTTTGGTTCGCATAGTATGGTTATGTATGTAGGGTTGAAAATAAGTTATTTACGATATATGATGATCCAAGCATCCATGGCTGAATGGTTAAAGCGCCCAACTCATAATTGGCGAATTCGTAGGTTCAATTCCTACTGGATGCACACCAATGGGATGGGAGCGTTTCATAAGTTCAGTCTAGTGGAACTGGCTCTGTATCATCAGAATTCCAATCTTACTAGAGAACGAATTGGTGTGGTATATTCATACTATAACATATGAACAGTAAGAACTCGAATTCTTATCAATACTGGAACTTATAGGAAAGAAAGTGGATTTATGGATGGAATCAAATATGCAGTATTTACAGAAAAAAGTGTTAAGCTATTGGTGGGGAAGAATCAATATACTTCTAATGTCGAAGCAGGATCAACTCGGACAGAAATAAAACATTGGGTTGAACTCTTCTTTGGGGTTAAGGTAATAGCGATGAATAGTCATCGGCTCCCGGGAAAGGGTCGAAGAATGGGCCCTATTAGGGGACATACAATGCATTACAGACGTATGATCATTACGCTTCAACCGGGTTATTCTATTCCATCCCTTTTGTAGAAAGAAAAGAGCTTCAATCAAAATACTGAATAACACGGCGATACATTTATACAAAACTTCTCCCCCGAGCACACGCCCTGGGGCCTCAGACAGTCGAGGGAAATCCAATCCACGAAAGAATTTGATCTCTGGACAGCGTCATTGTGGGAAAGGGAGGAATGCCAGAGGAATCATTACCGCAAGGCATAGAGGGGGAGGTCATAAGCGTCTCTACCGTACAATCGATTTTCGACGGAATGAAAAAGACATATCTGGGAGAATCGTAACCATCGAATACGACCCTAATCGAAATGCACACATTTGTCTCATACACTATGGGGATGGTGAGAAGAGATATATTTTACATCCCAGAGGGACGAGAATTGGAGATACCATTCTTTCGGGTACAGACGTTCCTATCTCACTGGGAAATGCCCTACCTTTGAGTGCGGTTTGAACCATGGATTTACGTAATTGGAAATAACCAATCAGGTTTATGACGAAACCTAGAAATCGATCACAGATCCTATTTGAATGCCTCTATGGCATAGACCTCAACAGAAAACTGAAGAGTAACAACAGCAAGTGATTGAGTTTAGTAGTTCCTTCAATAAAATTATTGACTCTAGAGATATCGTAATATGGAGAAGACAAAATGGTTTGAAGCACTGACAGAACCAGAAACGCCCTTAATGTTTCAAAGAAAAGAATAGAGATTATACACATTTCATTTGATGGTCAGAGGCGAATTGAAAGCTAAGCAGTGATAATTCTACCCCCCGGGGAAAAATAGAGATGTCTCCTACGTTACCCCTAATATTTGGAAGTATTAACGTAATTTCATAGAGTCATTCGGTCTGAATGCTACCTGAAGAACATAAGCCAGATGACGGAACGGAGAGACCGAGAATGTAGAATATCATCACATGAGGGATTCGGCATATTTGGATACCTATTTATCCACTCATGTGATACTTCATCATATGATTCAGATAGGATCCATCCGTATAGATATCCTCCTATACATTCAGAAAGCCGTATGCTTTTGAAAAAAGCTTGTACAGTTTGGGAAGAGATTTTGATTGATCAAAAAGACGAATCTACTTCAACCGATATGCCCTTAGGCACGGCCATACATAACATAGAAATCACACTTGGAAAAGGTGGACAATTGGCTAGAGCAGCGGGGACTGTAGCAAAACTGATTGCAAAAGAAGGTAAATCGGCCACATTAAGATTACCATCCGGGGAGGTCCGTTTGATATCACAAAATTGCTCAGCAACAGTCGGGCAAGTGGGGAATATTGGGGTGAGACAGAAAAGTTTGATGCGTAAAGCCGGATCTAAGCGTTGGCTAGGTAAGCGTCCTGTAGTCAGAGGAGTGGTTATGAACCCTGTAGACCATCCTCATGGGGGTGGCGAAGGAAGGGCCCCCATTGGTAGAAAACACCCCACAACCCCTTGGGGTTATCCTGCACTTGGAAGAAGAAGTAGAAAACGGAATAAATATAGCGATAGTTTCATTCTTCGTCGACGTACTAAATAGGAAAATCTTGAACATCGAATATGTTTCTTCGTCTTTACAAAAGAAAAAAGATAGGAGTAAGTAGCTGTGCCACGTTCAAAAAAAAAAAATCCTTTTGTAGCGAATCATTTATTAGGAAAAATTGAGAAACTCAACCTCAAGGGGGAAAAAGAAATAATAATAACTTGGTCCCGGGCATCTACCATTATACCCACAATGATCGGACATACAATCGCCATTCATAATGGAAAGGAGCATTTGCCTGTTTATATAACAGAGCGTATGGTAGGTCAAAAATTGGGAGAATTTGCACCGACTCTTAATTTCCGGGAACATACGAGAAACGATAACAAATCTCGTCGTTAATCTGAATTAAAAAAGTGAATATTAGGTGCTCATCGTTCATTCGTGGGAGGTAAACCTGATGATAAAGAAGAACGAAATTGGAGAAGTATACGCTGTAGGTCAACATATCTGTCTGTCTGCTCACAAAGCACGAAGAGTCATTGATCAGATTCGTGGACGTTCCTACAAAGAAACACTTATGATACTAGCACTCATGCCTTATCGAGCATGTTACCCTATTTATAAATTGGTTTATTCTGCAGCAGCCAATGCGAGTCACAATATGAGGATAAAGAAAACGGATTTAATCATTAGTAAAGCCGAAGTCAACAGGGGTACTATCAGGAAAAAGTTAAAACCTCGAGCGCGAGGACATAGTTATCCGATCAAAAGAACCACCTGTCATATAACTATTGTGTTGAAAGATATATCGAAAGACTACATATGGATAAAACACGAGGACATAGTTATCCGATAAGAAGAACCCCCTGTCATATAACTATTGTATTGAAAGATATATCGAAAGATCACATATGGAAAAAAAAGATGGATAGAGATATATACTAAATATACAGACATAAGAAAGAGGTATTTCGATATGATAGATCGGGACAGATTGAACTGGGCTAATAGGGAGAGTGAGGCTGTATGGGACAAAAAATAAATCCACTTGGTTTGAGACTTGGTACAACCCAAAGACATCATTCCCTTTGGTTTGCAGAACCAAAAAATTACTCCAAAGGTCTTCAGGAAGATCAAAAAATACGTGATTGTATCAAGAATTTTGTACGTGATTGTTTTGTACGTGATTGTATAAACAAAAATAGAAAAATAAAAAAACAAATCCCTTCCGATGAGACAATCATTTCACGTATAGAGATTCAAAAAAGTATCGATGTGATAAAGGTCGTAATCTATACGAGCTTCCCAGACTTGGCAAAATTTTTAAGAAAGGGGAAACCACAAAGAATCAAAGAATTACAGACCAATGTAGAAAAAAGGTTTCATTCTGTGAACCATAAACTCAACATTGCTATCACAATAATTACAAAGCCCTATGGACAGCCCACTATTCTTGCAGAATACATAGCCACAAATTTAAAAGAAAGAATTCCAGTTCGACTGGTGATGAAAAACGCGATTCAAAAAAACATTGCCCTAGGGAATACAAAAGGAATTCAAATACAAATTGCAGGCCGTATCGACGGAAAAGAAATTGCACGTGTCGAATGGATCAGAGAAGGTAGGGTTCCACTACAAACCATTCGAGCTAAAATAGATTATTGTTCATATAAAGTTCGAATGGTTTATGGGGTATTAGGCATCAAAATTTGGATTTTTGCGGGCGAGGAATAAGAAATCCTTTATTTGGATTTCCGTTCTATCCAAGGATAGAACACAAAATGACAAACTCTTTCATCCCTTTTCGTTCAATCAAAAACGAAACTAAAATGAGCAATTCTTATTTTTCTTTTTATTTTATTCGATTCTATAGGATTGAATCAAAATTGGATTGACCCTTTGGTATAATTGCTATGCTTAGTGTGTGACTCGTCGGTTATTTCCTTTAAATTGAAGTTAGGGTTCAAAAAAAGGGAGACGGCCCATACCACAATAAGAGTATAAGTTAATAACGATAGAACTCATAACTATAGAACTAATAACTATAGAACTAATAACCAGCTCATTGCTTCGTATTATCTGAATCCAAGGCACCAGTCACTCTATGATCGATTGATCAGAGAGTTGTAGCAACTGAACTCTTTTTACATAAATAAAAATCACTCTGATTATGGAGTGTGAAAGAAAAGGATCGGGTAAATGGAAGGGTGATAGAAAGAAAGAACTCGAATATCCATGATATATGATTCCAATATGTATGGTCTATGAATCATCTCAGAAAAGGCAGTGTAATAAAGCATCAATACGTAGGAAGAACCTAAAATAAAAAAAAAGAGCATCAAGTCAATTAAAGGCTGAGGAAATTGACTCAGGAACAACAAATTCCATTACGTACGAGCTCCATTGCGTAAAATTAGGCCTAGCCATTCAGCAAGAAGTGATGGGAACGACGGAACCTGTGACTGCAGAAGATTCTATTGAAAACGAATTCTAATAATTCATTGGGTGGGATGGCGGAACGCACCAGAAACCAATTCATTTATTCTGAAAGGTCATGGACTGACCCTTCGGATAAACCAGATCTTGACAGAGTCAATATTCGCCCGCGACAGCCTTACGACGTTTTAGAATATTCCCTATTGGTTATCTCTTATATAAAACTTATATAAAAAATCTCAAAAATAAATTCTAAATGAAATTAGATTCTATAGGTATAGAAATATCTATACGTCTATTCGTGTATACAATCTTAGATCTAAAAAAAAAGAGTCCTATGATTCAGTGTATTATTTATTGAATACCTATCTCTAATATGATTGAATCGTTTCATTCGCGAGGAGCTGGATGAGAAGAAACTCTCATGTCCGGTTCTGCAGTAGAGATGGAATTGTGAAATAACCATCAACTATAACCCCAAAAGAACCAGATTCCGTAAACAACATAGAGGAAGAATGCGGGGTGTTTCTTATCGAGGCAATCGGATTTGTTTCGGTAGATACGCTCTTCAGGCACTTGAGCCAGCTTGGATCACATCTAGACAAATAGAAGCAGGACGAAGAACAATGACACGGTATGCGCGTCGTGGTGGAAAAGTATGGGTACGCATATTTCCAGACAAACCTGTTACAATAAGACCAACGGAAACGCGTATGGGTTCGGGGAAAGGATCTCCCGAATATTGGGTATCTGTCGTGAAACCGGGTCGAATACTTTATGAAATGGGTGGGGTATCAGAAAAAGTAGCCAGAGAAGCTATTTCAATAGCTGCGTCCAAAATGCCTATACGCACCCAATTCCTTATTGTCGAATAGGGATATGCAAACAAAGGAAAGAGGTCTTTCTGATGAAAAACCAACCTACAGTTGGTTTTTTTTCTGGCCAAACAATATTTCTTTTTTCCTTTGCCCTTTCTTTGGATTGAAAGAAAAGAAAAAAAGCTATGATTCAATCTCAGACCCATTTAAATGTCGCGGACAACAGCGGAGCTCGAAAATTGATGTGTATTCGAATCATAGGAGCTAGTAATCGCCAATATGCTCATATTGGTGACATTATTGTTGCTGTAATCAAAGAAGCAATGCCTCATATGCCTCTAGAAAGATCAGAAGTGATCAGAGCTGTAGTTGTACGTACATGTAAAGAACTCAAACGTGACAATGGCATGATAATAAAATATGATGACAATGCTGCAGTTGTCATTGATCAAAAAGGCAATCCAAAAGGAACTCGAGTCTTTGGTGCGATCGCTTGGGAATTGAGACAGTTGAATTTTACTAAAATAGTCTCATTAGCCCCTGAGGTATTATAAAGACTCATAGGCGAAACCACAATATTTTTAGTAGTGTATCTGAAATAGATTCAATGAATTAGTAGATTGTGTCTCACGTATATCCCTTAATATTATATTAATAATTGATAAAGAAAAAAAAAGAACATGTTGCTAATAAAAAAAACTCGAAGGCACCAATGATTATAGCTTATCATGGGTAGGGACACTATTGCCGACATAATAACTTCTATACGAAACGCGGAGATGGCTAACAAAGAATTGGTTCGAATAGTATCTACTAATATTACCGAAAACATTGTGAAAATACTTCTACGAGAAGGCTTTATCGAAAACGTGAGGAAACACCAAGAAAAGAACACAAATTTCTTAGTTTCAACCCTACGATATAGAAGAAGGCATAGAAAAGGGCCATATAGAACTATTTTAAAACGTATAAGCCGACCCGGTGTACGAATCTATTCTACCTATCAACGAATCCCTAAGATTTTAGGAGGAATGGGGCTTGTAATTCTTTCGACTTCTCGAGGCATAATGACAGATCGAGAGGCTCGACTAGAAAGAATCGGGGGAGAAATTTTGTGTTATATATGGTGATCTTTCCGGTATCCGAATTGGGTCGGTAACTTCCTATTCTTATTTGTGACAAAAAAAGCATACAAATATCACTCCTCTTCCATGAATTAATACTTTTAAGGGATTACCTCGAATGAAAGAACAAAAATGGATTTATGAAGGTTTAATTACGGAATCACTGCCCAATGGCATGTTCCGGGTTCGTTTAGATAATGAAGATCTGATTCTAGGGTATATTTCAGGAAAGATCCGATGTAGTTTTATACGTATACTACCAGGAGATAGAGTCAAAATCGAAGTAAGTCGTTATGATTCAACCAAGGGGCGTATCATTTATCGACTCAACAACAAAAATTCGAATGACTAGGTGACCGTGTCAACACTCACACTACTTTCGTGGGGACTCACATCTCAAAATTGCAAGAGACTTATTTTCTTCCAAGGAATAGATTCAAAATTAAGGAATTACAAATATGAAAATAAGGGCCTCCGTTCGTAAAATTTGTCAAAGATGTCGACTGATCCGTAGGCGGGGACGAATTATAGTAATTTGTTCCAACCCGAGACATAAACAGAGACAAGGATAATCTTTTGAATCGAAACTAAAAATCGACAATACAATAAAGGCTCTCTAAATGTCCAAATGATCTGTTTTAACATGAAATGGATATATCCATATATCTCTGACTCCTATTTATGAGATGACAAAAAAAATATGGCAAAACCTATTATAATAAGACCAAGAGTTGGTTCACGTAGGAAAGGACATTTTAGTTCACGCAGGAGTGGGCGCTTTAGTTCACGTAAGAGTGGGCGTAGAATACCAAAAGGGCTTATTCATGTTCAAGCCGGTTTAAATAATACCATAGTAACGGTTACAGATGTACGGGGTCAGGTGGTTTCTTGGGCCTCTGCCGGTACTTGCGGATTCAGAACCGCAAGAAAAGCAACACCATTTGCTGCCCAAACCGCAGCGGGAAATGCCCTTCGTACAGTAGTCGATCAGGGTATGCAACGAGCCGAAGTCATGATAAAGGGTCCTGGTCTCGGAAGAGATGCAGCATTACGAGCCATTTTTAGAAGTGGGATACGCGTAAGTTTCGTACGGGACGTAACCCCTCTGCCACATAATGGATGTAGACCTCCGAAAAAAAGACGTGTGTAGAAATATTGAACCAATTTCAAATTCAAGAGAAATAAATGATTCAACGATCAAATAATAGCACTATGCTTCGAAAGGAAGTAGCAATATCTACTCGGCCACTACAGTGGAAATGTGTTGAATCAAGAGCCGACAACAAGCGTCTTAATTATGCCCGTTTTATCTTGTTTCCACTTATGAGAGGTCAAGGCGATACAATAGCCATCGCGCTGCGAAGATCTTTGCTTGGAGAAATAGAAGGAACCTGTATCACACGTGCAAAATCTGAGAAGATACCGCATGAGTATTCTAACATAGCAGGGATTGAAGAATCCGTACATGAAATTTTAATGAATTTGAAAGAAATTGTATTAAGAAGTAATCTGTATGGAACTCGCAACGCATCTATTTGTGTCAAGGGTCCGGGATACGTAACTGCTCAAGACATCATCTCACCGCCTTCTGTAGAAATAGTTGATACTACACAGCATATAGCTAGCCTAACGGAACCCATTGATTTTTGTATTGAATTACAAGTCGAGAGACATCGCGGATATCGTATGATAACACCAAATAACGCGAAAGATGGGAGTTTTCCTATCGAGGCTGTATTCATGCCTGTTCGAAATGCGAATCATAGTATTCATTCTTATGGGAATGGAAATGAAAAACACGAAATACTTTTTCTCGAAATCTGGACGAATGGAAGTTTAACTCCAAAAGAGGCACTTAACGAAGCCTCCCGGAATTTAATTGATTTATTTATTCCCTTTCTACATGCGGAAGAACAGGATACCCAATTGGAGGATAATCCAAACGGAGGGGCTGTACCCTTTTTAACTTATCATGATAGATTGCATAACCTAAAGAAAAACATAACAGAAAGAGCATTGAAATGCATTTTTATTGACCAATTAGAATTGTCCTCCAGGGTCTATAATTGCCTCATAAGGTCCAATCTATATACAGTATGGGACCTTCTGAATAAGAGTCAAGAAGATCTTCTGAAACTAGAACATTTTCGCATCGAAGATGTAAAAGAGATATTAGACATTCTACAAAAGCATTTCTCAATGGATTTACCGAAGAATACGTTTTCACTTTTAAATCCATTGGAATGATTTCATCTTTTTTTTTTGTTTTAGAAAGAAAAGATAAAATGAGTTTTGAATCCTTAGCACAATCCATATATTCGGACTATAAATAAATCCAAAATTTAGATAACTGTATCTAGGGAATAGTCGCTTCAAAGTGAATCCTCCCTAGATACAGAGTCGTGGTTTCTTATTTCTATTTCACGGTTGAGTCCATTTGAAAAAGACCTAAAGTGAGAGATTTATCAATAGGTAATGTTGCCCCAATACCCAACCAAAGAGCTACTCCAGTACCAATCAAAAAGACAGTGGTAGCTACTGGACGGCGAAATGGGTTTTGGAATTTATTAACATTTTCCAAAAAAGGTACTGTTAATAATCCCGCAGGTACTGAAACCATTAAAAGAACGCCCAATAACTTATTGGGTACTGTACGGAGTATTTGAAATACAGGAAAGAAGTACCATTCGGGTAATATTTCCAAAGGAGTTGCAAATGGATCGGCAGGTTCACCAATCATTGATGGTTCGAGAACGGCTAAGCCTACGTTACACGCAATAGTACCTAGAATTACTACCGGAAAAATATATAAAAGATCATTGGGCCATGCGGGTTCTCCGTAATAATTATGACCCATCCCTTTCGCCAATTTTGCTCTTAATACAGGATCATTTAAGTCCGGTTTCTTTGTTATTGGGATAGGCGAATTCCTATGGATCCAGCCCCCGAAAGAACCGGACATGATAATTTTTTATCATACGGCTCGAGCAAGAATCAAAGGAAGCAAACAGATCGCTAGAAAATCTATATCTTATCCAGATCCACACATCTAGGACTTTCTGTAAGAAAAGATTTACCGGATTCCATTTTCTTTCTGGAGTTGGCAACTATCCATTGCAAAGAATTTCGTTTTTACAGGCAAATGCTCAATACCCAAGTAGGCTTACAAATTGGATCATGATCCAGTGCTTTTTGGGTTGTCTCATACCTTGCGATTGTGTCTATCCAAAAAATCTCTCGAATCTTCTTACATACTTACATACAAAGGATTTCCTTGTTACTAATCTAGTCTAGCCTCTGTTCTTCTTTAGATCCCTTGTTTCACTCCGATAGTATCATACATAGGATCGGAATCGATGCAAAGGAAATGAATGCATTTCCATACTATTAAGTTAAGTAAGTGGAATAGAGAGCACATAATTTTGATTGGCATCACTTATTCTACTGGATCTTACGAAGCCTGTTGTATTAATGCACGACATGATTCGGTTCTAATCATAGAAAAATTCTCCTCGAGCGAACCAGCCTACTCTCTGTATGAGGCTTACGCGATGGTTGGAAAAGAGACACATTTGGTTGGAAATTCCAATGTGGCGGATAAACTCATATACATATATCTGCACAGGCCAATCAATAGTTCAAGTCACACACTCCCATAATCCATCTTCTCTTCGGAAAATCCACTTCAACTATTCATATCAGATAAATGAAATAATAAAATATTGCAGAATTGAAGGGAAATATCTAAATAAATGTCTTATTTTTTTGATTCTTTTTATTGAATAATCCATATTTGTAGCAATGAAATAGGATTGTTCCTACCCAAAATGTTTTCTAAAAATCTCTAGGAACTATCTTCTCTATCTCTATAAAGGCCCAGAAATACCTTGTTTACGTATCATTGGAAAGTGCATTAACATAAATACGGCAGTAAGCAGAGGTAATACAAAAGTGTGTAAACTATAAAAACGAGTCAAAGTAGATTGACCCACACTAGCACTGCCTCGTAATAACTCGACCACAGGTGATCCTATTATAGGAATAGCTTCAGGTACACCTGTCACGATTTTCACTGCCCAATAGCCAATTTGGTCCCGAGGCAAGGAATAACCAGTTACACCAAAAGATGCGGTCAATACAGCCAGAACCACCCCTGTAACCCAAGTTAATTCGCGGGGTTTTTTAAATCCACCGGTGAGATACACACGAAATACGTGCAGGATCATCATTAGGACCATCATACTTGCCGACCATCGATGAACCGATCGGATTAACCAGCCAAAGTTAGCTTCAGTCATTATGTATTGAACAGAGGCAAAAGCCTCGGTAACGGTCGGACGATAGTAAAAAGTCATAGCAAACCCCGTAGCTACTTGTACTAAAAAACAAGTAAGCGTAACTCCTCCTAGACAATAAAATAGGTTGACATGAGGCGGAACATATTTACTAGTTATATCATCCGCAATTGCCTGAATTTCGAGACGCTCTTCGAACCAATCATATACTTTATTGAGATAGGTAAACCAAGGGGGCTCCCCCTCTTAGAACTGTATATGAGAATTTCATCTCGTACAGCTCAAGCGGAAACACCTAAAAACTGTTTTGTTTGTAGCGGATAAAATTTTTTTTTTCAATTTCTTAGTTTGGTCGGAAATTCTATCTTCTCGGAAGATAGATACGAAGGACCAAAAACCCCGAAGCGCTTCTTTGTTCTGATGCTAATGCCAAAATATCAAGCCGGCTCATTCGTATTATTATTATTTATGTTGATCGTTACAGGCCTCTTGAATCTTCTCTTGCCCTATTTTCTTTCTTTTTATTTGTAGTTTTCTTTTTATTTTATTTAGAGTGTGGATTTTCTTTTTTTTATAGGAATTCTCTTGTTGAGACCCTACAAAATCGATTGAAACCTCAGATTCATACTAGAACCACGATGAGTCAATAAAGCCCCAAGCTAAGCTCAAAGGTTCCTTGAGTAAGAACCATTTGATCATCACTTAGAATCGATGTAATGACTAAAAATCCAGAGAAACATTTGTCCTTTGGTTAAAATAACCATTTGAAGGAAGAAAAATCCTTCGATCTCGGATTCTAACTATATTATATTAATTGCATTTTTTAGTGCGGTCACGAGGTCTGAATAGTTAGGTATGAATCATAGTGCTAATGTTTCTTGATCTATTCTATGGATTCCGTGCTCCAGATATTCTAATGAATATCAGACGAGGTGGAACCATCTCTCTCGAGATGACAGACCATTCTCTATACTATCAATAGGATCAATGTTTCCAAGTCACACACTCATATTCCGGAAATACCGAAACAAAGGAATTCCACAGGCGAACTACCCTACCAATAGATATATATAGTAATAACTCAATGAAGGAGATAACAAAACGGTTAGGAAACCTTAAAGATACGAGTCTTAAGTGGTGTTTCCTTGATTTGAGTGTAGGATTACGAATTTGAGACTTGAGGCCCCTAAAAAAAAAAGGGGGCCTACCTAAGCCTAGTTATTTGGGGTTGAAAAATGAAGACTTCTTGGTTTTTGTTTTTATGGTATAGATCTAATTCATTGAGATTCCGTCCAGTAAAACAGAAGAATTATAAATCTCCAAGAGAATAGATAGAAAAACTGCAAATAAAGCCATTGCGACACCCATCAAAGGAGTGGTTCCCCATCCCGGAGCCACTTTCCCATATTCCGAATTCAACGGTTTCAATAAAGCCCCTACTGTTGTTCGTCTTGGACCAAATCTAGAACTACCCTCAACGGTTTGTGTCGCCATAAATACTTTGTTTTGGTGAGATCTGTTGACTTTGTATACCCTTCCGTTGTAAATAAACAATCTTATCATAGATCCATTGTAGTCTTGAAATTATCTAATAATGGAAACAGCAACCCTAGTCACCATCTTTCTTTCTGGCTCACTTGTAAGTTTTACCGGGTACGCCTTATATACCGCCTTTGGGCAACCCTCGCAACAACTAAGAGACCCATTCGAGGAACACGGAGACTAGTTGAAGTAATGAGCCTCCCCTATTGGTATTGGGGAGGCTCATTACTTCAATTGAACCACAATCATTTCACCTTTTTATTTTTAATTGGAACCCTCGGTGGTTCTCGAAAAAAGATAGCGAAAAAAAGAATCCCTAAAGTAGAGACTAAGAGGAATGTATAAACCAATGCTTCCATAGATTCGATCGTGGTTTACAATTATAGCTTCCATATCTGTTCATTTGGTGGGATCATCTCCCAGATAAAGAAAGGGCCAGAGTCAAAAGTTGGTGATCAAAAAATCACGGTTTCTCTGTTACCCTGTATTAACTCAAAAAAATCAAATAAAGGAGAAAAAACCAAAGCAATGTTGTATCAAACTACCTGTCTCCTTGTAGTTGGATCTCCAAGTTTTTGGAATGCTCCAAATTCCACTTGAGCATCCAAATCTGGGTCAATGCCGGCAAAAACATCTCTGAACAAAGTTCTCGCACCGTGCCAAATGTGCCCGAAAAAGAAAAGTAAAGCAAATGAAGCATGGCCAAAAGTAAACCAACCCCTGGGACTGCTACGAAAAACACCATCCGATTTCAAAGTAGCACGATCTAATTCAAAAATTTCACCCAATTGAGCGCGTCTAGCGTATTTTTTCACAGTAGCAGGATCGCTATAACTGACGCCATTGAGTTCACCCCCAAAGAACTCAACAGTTACACCGACTTGTTCGACACTATACTTCGACTCTGCCCTTCGAAAAGGAACGTCGGCTCTCACAATTCCGTCTCCGTCTACCAAAACGACTGGAAATGTTTCAAAAAAAGTAGGCATACGGCGTACAAAAAGCTCGCGGCCTTCTTTTTCTCTAAAGATAGGATGTCCTAACCATCCAACCGCTATTCCATCCCCATTGTCCATTGAGCCCGCTCTGAATAATCCCCCTTTAGCTGGATTATTTCCGATGTAATCATAAAAAGCTAATTTTTCTGGAATTTTAGACCAAGCTTCTGAGAAACTCTGATTTTCGGTTAGGCTAGCGCCAACTCTTCGATATATTTCTTGCTGGAAGTATCCTTGATCCCATTGATACCGGGTGGGACCAAATAATTCGATCGGGGTCGTTGAGGAACCATACCACATAGTTCCAGCAACAACAAAAGCTGCAAAAAAGACAGCAGCGATACTACTAGAAAGTACAGTTTCAATATTACCCATACGTAATCCTTTGTATAAACGTTGGGGCGGACGGACACTAAGATGGAATAGGCCCGCCAATATACCCAATGTCCCTGCTGCAATATGATGAGAGGCTATTCCGCCTGGAACAAAAGGATCAAAACCTTCGACACCCCACGCAGGATTTACAGATTGTACTTTTCCCGTGAGTCCATACGGATCGGACACCCATATTCCAGGACCATACAAACCTGTTACATGAAATGCCCCAAACCCAAAGCAAGCTAGCCCTGAGAGAAATAAATGAATTCCAAAGATCTTGGGCAAATCCAAAGAAGGTTTTCCTGTACGCTCATCACAGAATATTTCTAGATCCCAATACACCCAATGCCAGATAGCGGCCAAGAAGCACAAACCAGAAAATACAATATGTGCCCCGGCCACACCTTCGTAACTCCAAATACCCGGATTCGTTATAGTACCTCCTGCGATACTCCAACCCCCCCACGAATTGGTTATTCCTAAACGAGTCATGAATGGGATAACGAACATACCCTGTCTCCACATCGGATCAAGAACGGGATCAGAGGGATCAAAAACTGCTAATTCGTATAAGGCCATCGACCCGGCCCAACCCGAAACTAGAGCAGTATGCATTATATGGACAGAAAGCAACCGACCGGGATCATTCAATACGACAGTATGAACACGATACCAAGGCAAACCCATGGAAAGACCTCTTTCTCAAAGAAAAATAGACACTATGTAACTTTCTCGCATTGGGAAGGATTCTTTTTATGCTAGGGACTTTCCCCTTTCAATGGATTATCTCAAAGCATGGATAAATATTGAGTCCATTCCCTTGGGAATAACGGACCAATTCTGTTTATAGGAACAAATAGAAACAGATCTATTCTATTCTATACCCGATAAGTATCAATTCGCAATGCAGCATTGGTCTGGTTCTATTTTCTATGGGCCACTGCTCAGTCTTATTCTATGAACTTTTCAATCTATGAAAAAAAGTAAAATCCGAGCCACTACGCTTTCGCATATAAAGTTAAGAGACGAGCTCTCAAGCTTTCGTCTAATGCCCGTTGGTATTCCAAAAGTCCCTTTTCTGATTCCTGAAGACGAAGAGGCAACATGGGTGGACATCTAGTGCGACTTGGCATACAGAATGGGTCCTATGGGATTTCCCCATGCTCTTGCCCCATCAAGATATTCTCTCTTTCTCCCTAAAAAGGTTGAATGACTGATCAAGAATTGAAAGTTTGAACTCAAAGCAAATAATTTCAATTGGGAGATTCATATTTCTATTGTCAATTCTATTTTCAATCAAATGGAATAATTTATGGTTGGTTTGGTTAGACCACTAAAATGAAGGATCCAGGCTCCGCTCATACAATACCCAATTGGTCAAATAGGAATATGTAAAATTCCCCTTTGTATCATAACAAAAAAGATTCCTATTGATTAGACTGTAGAAATGATTCCAAACCTGAGTATATATATATCATAGATATATCAATCGAGGTTTGGTAGGTCGATCTTTACCCGGAGTAGATCCTAAACCTAAAAGAATAGAAGAAGCCCATTCCGTAACAAGAAAATGACGCCATAATTTAAAATCAAATTTGGAGTTCGATGAAATAAAACAAAACCTCAATGCAAAGAAAATTCGACACGTTTCAAGTTTCATGACTTCTTTTTTGGGGGGGGAAGTGCACAAAAACTTATCTTTCTTTCTTGAAAAATGGAAGAAAAAGAGTACGCTTGTTAGGAGTTCAAAAACCCTTCTATGAAACAATGAAAAGGGCTGGAATTTACACATTGCAATTTGTTGAATCGTATGCACCAAAAACATGCGTGTATGGTTCCTAAGGGATGAAATTTTGTCCAAATCAATCGACTTCATCGAGAAAGAGCCCTTTTTTTATGTCAAAAGCTTGATTTCGAGATCACGAATACCCTTGTGGGTCTCGTGGTATTTCTCAGTAGAGATGATAAGACCCGGAATCAGTTTCTGTTTATACACTGTATAGGCGGATGGGCAATATGCGGAATGGGTCTCTTTGATATGATGCGATATGTGCCACCCCATGTCTATACACTAGCCATAGGGTCGGCCTATTCAATAGGATCCTTGGTCGTGAGCGGTGGAGAAGTGTGCGAACGTATAGCATACCCTAACGCTTCAAGTCGTGCCAATGCATTTTGATTTCTTATTTGAGAGAAAAAAGAAGACTATGCCTTCGCTATATGGAATATGAATCAAATACTAAGTAATAATAGCATGGCACTTCGAGCTTGCAAGGAGCAATTATTGTTTTTTCATACGATGAGATTCTGTATCGAGAGAGTGGTATGAAACAAAAAACATTTCAGATTGGATCTTATCTATCGGGGATCCATTTCCGCGTCACAAACTTTTTGGTTTTCAGACCCTAAGTCCCTTTCCACTATTTAGTGTATGAAAGATTTTGAAAATGAAAAAATACGATCATTTTTCCTTAGTTAATTAAATTTAAAATAAACTTTGGGATTGCCGAATCGCAAACGAGAAAAATAGATAAAGCACCGGAGCCATCATAGTACTATCCTAGTATTAATTCTTAATATTTTGAAATTCTCTTGACTCGAAGGGAAGGGTGGTAACTAGATCATTGAACAATCCTCGGATCTTAGAAATCCTATTTTTATCTTGCTTTATTCAGTGGAAGTGAAATGAAAAAACCGAATTCCATCGTAGAGCCGTATGCAATGCGCAAACGATGCCTGTACGGTTGTTCAACTCTCTCTCTTTGTTTTTGTTCTTATAATCCATCCATTCTCGTACCTCTTTACTTCGCCAAATCGTGCGAAATAGAGGAATCGGATGATATATCATATCATTAGGGTAATGATACACCAACCTGCGAGTTCTTATATTGGGCCCGAAGTAGGGGTGTTGTACATGGAGGGGGATGAATTTAAAAGTATATACAAGAATGTACTAAACATTTATAAACAAACAACAGGACAATCCTTGCATGTTCTACAGTTGGACATGATCAGGGATTTTTTCATGACACCAGCAGAAGCCCAAATTCATGGAATTGTTGATTGTGTAGGAGTTCAAACATTTGAAGTAGACTACTTTAAGGATAGGCGTTCCCGTACGGATTTGGATCCGAATGATGTTTGGGAGTTGATACCGTAGGTTTTAAAAAGATTCCCGCCTTTACTTTTACTTCAAAAACAATCATATATGAACAAACCTAATACTAATACGAACTGGCTAGCATGGCTAGTCAAAATGACGGTGGTGACGACGGCGGTTACTATTGTTAGTGTTGCCTCCGCCTGGGGAGGTTACAAACTTTTTAGTTTTTTCTGTCCTCCGTCTGCCCCGGCCCCAAAACCCCCGGGAACCTATGCAACGGTAGATAGCCCTGAAGAAACAAACGAAGAATCCGAATCCGAATCCGCAATCATCTGGTTAGGATCGATCTAAACCAGCCCATTCTGTATATAATTCAGCATGCCAACTATTAAACAACTTATTAGAAACACAAGACAGCCAATCAAAAATGTCAAAAAAGCCCGCGCTCTTCGGGGATGTCCTCAGCGTCGAGGAACATGTACTAGGGTGTATGTGCGACTCGTTCAGATCATGAACTGAACCAAAAGAAAGGAGACAATTTTTACAGTATCAAAGATCAGTACCAATGAATAGGATAAAACCAATGAATAAGATAGAGCTCCACTCACTGTCTAAAAAAAAAGACCTTTATTGTGTATGAAATTTATGGTTTCCATTGGTATAAATCCGATCACCTCAATTGGAGATGAGAAGCAATTCCCCATTGGTAGCAAATGGTTATCCATTAAGCGGGGAAAATCTTATTTAAGAAGCATAAAAATACTGCTCCTACTCTTGCAAGAACGGACTCACAGGGTCAGCTACCTAACCAACCTTCATAATTAAATGCCGTTACTGTATAGGTAGATCTTATTGTGAAAAGACCTATTACTAGATAATTCATGGGTAGAGCCAAAGAGTGTGAACTATACAAGTTACTAAATAAGGAAGGGGCTCCGGTGTATAGAAAGGACCTCACCGTTTACAAAGTAACCATAGAAACGATGGAACCCACTATTTTTTATTCATTTATATTTATTATTATTACTAAAATTTACTTTTTTTGATCAATCTAATTTTGTATTTCGAGGTGAAATGCCTGGAAAAAATCGTGGTTGGGAAGGTTATCGTAGCAAAAGCCATTGGAATTTTTTTTTTTATACATCGGAAGAATCCGTTTTGTTATTAATAGACCGGGAGGCGATAAAAGAATGACTGAAAGAAAAGAAAAGAAAGCAATTAGTTATTCATCAAAGTTTCAGTGGATTCAATGACCAGAATTAGACGAGGATATATAGCTCGGAGACGTAGAACAAAAATGCGTCTATTTTCATCAACTTATCGAGGGGCGCATTCAAGACTTACTAGAGCGATGACTCAACAGAAAACGAGAGCTTTGGGTTCTGCTCATCGGGATAGAAGCAGGAAAAAGAGAGATTTTCGCCGTTTGTGGATCACTCGTATAAATGCCGTAATTCGTGAGATTAAGGTATTCCAGAGTTATAGTGTATTTATACACAATCTCCACAAGCAGCACTTGCTTCTTAATCGAAAAATACTATCGCAACTCGCTATAGCAAATCGAAATTGTCTTTCCACGATTTCTGATGCGATCATGTATTTGATTTCTCAGCAGGGGGGGATGAGTTTTTCAAAATTCCCTCCGAGACGGGTTTCTTTGCATTTGCAGAGAAGGGTTTAAACGAAGTTCCCCGGAGAATGCACTCCGGGAAGGTGAAGTATAGAAGTATAAATGAATAGGATAAGGTAGTTAAAATGAACGAGCACGAGTCACTAAAAAAATGAAATATTTCTTCTTTTTCTTCCCCGATTCGGATTCTTTTTGGTTTCTTCCGACGTGACACTCCTTGGGTTCTCTCATTTTTCGAACAAAACATCTACCCTAGTTGGGTTAAAGATTGGAATTTTGATTCCTTTTCTTCCATTGTGGACGTAGGCCTATTTTGTTTCTGGTTTTAGGACCTTTTTTATTTTTATCCCTAGGGGTTGACTTGGGTTTTGTTTTTTCAAATGGTTTCTCGGTTTTCTTAAAATAAAGAAAAGGTAACAAAGCTAAAATACGAGCTTGTTTTATAGCAAGCGTAATTAATCGTTGTTGTTTCAAGGTCAATCGATTCACTCGTCTCGATAATATTTTTCCGTCGTCAGTAATAAATCTACTAATTAAACTCATGTTTCTATAATCAATTCGATCCGCTGATCCAATTGTGGGCAAACGCCTACGAAACGATTGCTTGGATTTCGATTTTCGAAAGGGTTTCTTGGATTTCAGAAAGGGTCGCTTAGATTTCAGAACAGGTTTCTTGGATTTCAGAAAGGGTTGCTTGGATTTATCCATGGTATTGAGTCCTTCTCTCTAAAATCCTATTTCTGAATTCGAATTTGAGATACGACCGAAATAGGATTTGATTTGTTTATATATATTATATGTAATTTGCTCTCGTTACTGGGAAAGGTAGCAGTTCTGTTCAATCTATTTCTTTATTTCCCCATGAATTGTATGCTTGTAACAATAGGGGCAGAATTTTCTCAATTCCAATCGACTAGGTGTATTGTGTCGATTCTTTTGAGTAATATATCTGGAAATTCCCGGAGATTCCTTAGTAACATTGTTTTGCACACAACTGGTACATTCCAAAATAACTCTGACTCTTACATCTTTACCCTTGGCCATGAACCTCCTGTGCATTTTGGATTCACTCAACTCTTCTATTTTCAATCCGAAACGAAGAAAAAAAGGAAAAAAATAGAAGTGGCTAACCCGACATCCGATTAGGAACGATTTCGAGCGTAATATTCAAAAGTAATACAATGATTTTTAACTCTCAATTATTTCGAATCCCAGTAGAGTATTTCATTTAAGTATCTTGTATGATTTTTTTACCCTAGACCCATTAATTTGAATTTCTATTTCCGTACTCCCTCTATGAATTTGAGCCTAATCGCAAGTTTCGCCGAGGTTGAATCCACTTTGATTCTTTTTCTGTCCTCCTTTCTTTATCCTCAAAAATAAGAAAACAAAGAAAGAGAGAGAGGAAGAGGTATTAGTCCCAGATAATTTATTGTATCGCTAATCTTCTTCATCCCTTCCCATGTCAATAACTAGAATGAAAAAAAGGGGAATGTCAACGCGTCCGGGAAGAAACGATTGATCTCTATCAATAGACCTGCTAAAGACCCGAACCATAGAGTACTTAGCACAGGGGCCGCGGAGAGATATGTTTTTAGATCACGCATTGAAAATTCTCCTTCTTTAATTGGAATACATATATGATCAGATGCATAGGTCGTTAAGGATTGCTTGTATTTTAGTTGTACGCGGAATCCCTAACAAAAACGGAAATAGACCAGGACCTAGGCAATGTCAATAACACTAAGATTTCTCTTTCCTTAAAACGAAAAAGGGCTGAGTATTGTATTACTGATAAGTATTCTGTGAGACCAAAAAGAAGAAATGGCAAGATAGATTGTATCTCAATGAGGAAATAATGATGTGGAAAACAAGACAGAGATTTTATACAATGACACTGTATACCAATTGAAAGGGATGTAGCGCAGTTTGGTAGCGCGTTTGTTTTGGGTACAAAATGTCACGGGTTCAAATCCTGTCATCCCTACCTATTCTTTCTCGTATGGGCAGTAACGAAAGGTCCGTTGAGATCGATTAAATTTAGACATACGGAATCTTTCCGGTTATATATATATACACGGTCTGGGAGGTACAAAAAAATCCTTTTCTTTGCGGTCTTATCCATATCCATGGTGATAAGAAAGCGCTCTTAGTTCAGTTCGGTAGAACGTGGGTCTCCAAAACCCGATGTCGTGGGTTCAAATCCTACAGAGCGCGATTCTATTCTTCTTAGGTCAAATTTGAGTGAAATAACTTCACTAACTTGAACAGCAACCTGAAGTGACCTCCTCCTTTTTTGAGTCCGCGGGAGGTCAATCAAAAAATGAGAGGTTAATGTTACTTAATCAAAGGTCCAACTGATCACTGCGTCTGTATTGTAAATATGCAGTTACGAATAATCCAGCCAAAGTAATCGGAATTAGACCTAATACGATTCCAAATAGTAAAACTTCAATCATTTCGATTTATTTGAAAAGGGAAAAAGAGAGAGGTAATATCTATCCTTAAATATTCATACGAATTGACCACGAATCTCATCAAGCAAGAATTGACAATTACTGCGGAAAGGCACTCTAGAATACGCAGAAACATTTCTTTTTATAACAGAATTTTCATTCCATTCATTTCAAATAAGTCGTATCTTGCTCAGACCAATAAATAGAGCCGGGGTTATAGTTGACGCCACCAATAGAAAGCCGAAATAACTAGTTATAGTAGGCATGAAGGAGCTAAAGGAGATACGTTCTTTTTATCTTTTTATACATATGGTTCTAAAACACTTACCTAAGTTTCCACTTTTGAAAGATAGGAGGATACGAAAAAATATCAATTGACAAAATCTGTTCCAATTTCAGTTTGATTCATCAGTCATTCTGGGGAACCCTAACAAAGATAGAGCGGGAAAAAAAAGATGGATTGATCATCCTGTGACATCTACCGATTCCCCGATTGCAAATCAACCTATTCATTCAGCAACTTCTGAGTAAAGGACTAGGAATAATAACTTTGTCGCGGAATTTCATTCACATTCACAAATGAAACTCACTTTGAATCGCTGTGGAATAAAATTCGCAAATCGTTTCGATTTTGATCATTTATTTTTCAACTGTATCAAATTCTAGTTTCTCTTTTGGAACAAACGACCTTCTAACACCTTTTACCTGATTGAAGTAAGTAGTAGGTTCTTTAATCACACATAATATCTCGAATAAGAAAAAAAAAAAATCACACGATCGCTCGAAGAAAGAAAATCTTTCTTTTCTATTTGATTTTTGGACAACTATAAGACTAGTAATTCGATTATCTTTTCTTTTTAGGTTCGGCATTTTTTCTTTCCATATTTTGATTTTGGAGTCCCATCGGGCAAGAAGGAACCCTCGGCCCTAATGAAGCAATGGTTGCATCAGGATGTGGATTGTTACAACTATTGTATTGTTTGTTTTCGTTCAGGGAATCCTATCTAGTACTGTTATTGTATTACTAATCAATTCCTTGAAATGAAAGAAATAAAAGGGATTCGCACAAAAAACCTTTTTTACTCTAGAACCAAGAGCAAGAGAAGGGGACTTCAAGATTTCGCATCAAATCCAATTTTGGGAATATGAGAATCTCTTTCGTGAATTAGTAGAACCCAACTCGTCGTACTTGCACTTTCGCGGATCTTCCATTTCTAGTCCAAAGCTAGTAATGAAAAGCACCTTACAACTACAGGAATTTTGATTGA